GGGTAACCATCCCCTATATGGTTTAGTACATAATATGCATAATATTACATAATGTATTAGTACATATATGTATTATCACCATATCATTAATTTAACCATAAAGCAGGGACATATATGTGAAGGTATACATAAAGCATAACATTAAGACTCACAAATTAAATTATTTCGACCCGGGTAATATATTATTCCCCAAAAAATTGTCCTCACATTTTTCCTTGAATGGATCAACTAAGATTTTATTCGAACATATTAATGTAGTAAGAAACCACCAACTAATTTACATAAAGGAATATCATGCATGATGGAATCAAGGACACTAATCGTGGGGGTTGCACAATATGAACTATTACTGGCATCTGGTTCCTATTTCAGGGACATAACTGTAATATCCCACCCTCGGATAATTATACTGGCATCTGATTAATGGTGTAGTACATATGTTTCATTACCCCACATGCCGAGCATTCTTTTATATGCATAAGGTATTTTTTTTTTGGTTTCCTTTCATCTTGCATCTCAGAGTGCAGGCACAAATGTTGATTTAAGGTTGAACATTTTCCTTGAATGTGATAATATAAATGAATTATCGTAAGACATAATTTAAGAATTACATACTTCTAACTCAAGTGCATAACATATTCATCTCTTATTCAACTTATCCTTACATAGTGCCCCCTTTGGTTTTTGCGCGACAAACCCCCTTACCCCCTACGCCCAGAGAATCCTGTTATCCTTGTCAAACCCCGAAACCAAGGAGGACCCAAGAACGTGTAAGCCAACGAGTTGCGGTATGAATTGGCATCCCATTATATATATATATATATATGTGCATCGGTTTTTTTATCACAATTTATTGATCACCTAAAAACCTCTGCCAAAACCCCCAAAAAATCACCTCCACACTAAATTTTCTAATATTATTTAGCTAGCGTAGCTTAATACAAAGCATAGCACTGAAGATGCTAAGATGAGACCTAAAAATCTCCGCATGCACAAAGGCATGGTCCCGACCTTATTATCAGCTTTAACTCAACTTACACATGCAAGTCTCCGCACCCCAGTGAATATGCCCTCAATCCCCCTGCCCGGGGACGAGGAGCGGGCATCAGGCACAAATATTAGCCCAAGACGCCTAGCCGAGCCACACCCCCAAGGGAATTCAGCAGTGATAAACATTAAGCCATAAGTGAAAACTTGACTCAGTTAGTGTTAAGAGGGCCGGTAAAACTCGTGCCAGCCACCGCGGTTAGACGAGAGGCCCTAGTTGATATTACAACGGCGTAAAGGGTGGTTAAGGATAAACAAAAATAAAGTCAAATGGCCCCTTGGCCGTCATACGCTTCTAGGCGTCCGAAGCCCTAATACGAAAGTAACTTTAATAAGCCCACCTGACCCCACGAAAGCTGAGAAACAAACTGGGATTAGATACCCCACTATGCTCAGCCGTAAACTTAGACATCCAACTACAATAGATGTCCGCCAGGGTACTACGAGCATTAGCTTAAAACCCAAAGGACCTGACGGTGTCTCAGATCCCCCTAGAGGAGCCTGTTCTAGAACCGATAACCCCCGTTCAACCTCACCACTCCTAGCCAACCCAGCCTATATACCGCCGTCGTCAGCTTACCCTGTGAAGGTAATAAAAGTAAGCAAAATGGGTACAACCCAAAACGTCAGGTCGAGGTGTAGCGTATGGAGTGGGAAGAAATGGGCTACATTTTCTAGTATAGAATATTACGAACATGCACCATGAAACAGTGCTTGAAGGAGGATTTAGTAGTAAAAGGGAAATAGAGTGTCCCTTTGAACCCGGCTCTGAGACGCGTACACACCGCCCGTCACTCTCCCCTGTCAAAATGCACCAAAAATATCTAATACAATAGCACCGACAAGGGGAGGCAAGTCGTAACACGGTAAGTGTACCGGAAGGTGCACTTGGATCAAACCCAGGGTGTGGCTGAGTTAGTCAAGCATCTCACTTACACCGAGAAGACATCCATGCAAATTGGGTCACCCTGAGCCAAACAGCTAGCTTAACCACTTAATAACTAAACAATATAAATAAAATAAAATAAATCTAATACTAAAAATTAAATCATTCTTTTACCTGAGTATGGGAGACAGAAAAGGTTCCACAAAGCAATAGAAATAGTACCGCAAGGGAAAGCTGAAAGAGAAATGAAACAACCCATATAAGCAATAAAAAGCAAAGATTAAACCTTGTACCTTTTGCATCATGATTTAGCCAGTACACCCAAGCAAAGAGACCTTTAGTTTGAAACCCCGAAACCAGGTGAGCTACCCCGAGACAGCCTATTGAGGGCCAACCCGTCTCTGTGGCAAAAGAGTGGGAAGAGCTCCGGGTAGAAGTGACAGACCTACCGAACCTGGTGATAGCTGGTTGCCTAAGAAATGGATAGAAGTTCAGCCTCGTGCTCCCCAAATCAAACAAACGTTAACAAGACGACAAGAGAAACACACGAGAGTTAGTTAAAGGGGGTACAGCCCCTTTGACAAAGGATACAACCTTTCTAGGAGGATAAAGATCATAATACATAAAACATACTGTTCTAGTGGGCCTAAAAGCAGCCACCTAAACAGAAAGCGTTAAAGCTCAGACAGATAAAAGTTTATTATCCTGATAATATATCTTATTCCCCTAAATACTATTAGGCCAACCCATGCCTACATGGAAGAGATTATGCTAAAATGAGTAACAAGAAGGCCCGCCCTTCTCCAAGCACAAGTGTAAGCCAAATCGGACCAACCATTGGCAACTAACGAACTCAACCCAAGAGAGCAATGTGGATTACAAAAAAACCTAGAAAAACCCACAACCTAACTATCGTTACCCCCACACTGGAGTGCAACAAAGGAAAGACTAAAAGAAAAGGAAGGAACTCGGCAAACACAAGCCTCGCCTGTTTACCAAAAACATCGCCTCCTGCAACACAACCAAGTATAGGAGGTCCAGCCTGCCCAGTGACTACAAGTTCAACGGCCGCGGTATTTTGACCGTGCAAAGGTAGCGCAATCACTTGTCTTTTAAATAGAGACCTGTATGAATGGCCAAACGAGGGCTTAACTGTCTCCCTTTTCCAGTCAGTGAAATTGATCTACCCGTGCAGAAGCGGGTATAATAATACAAGACGAGAAGACCCTTTGGAGCTTAAGGTACAAAACTCAACCACGTTAAGCAACTCAATAAAAAGTGAAAACTTTGTGGAACATGAGATTTTACCTTCGGTTGGGGCGACCACGGAGGAAAGAAGAGCCTCCAGGTGGACCGGGAAAATTTCCTAAAACCAAGAGAGACATCTCTAAGCCACAGAACATCTGACCAAATATGATCCGGCTAATACAAGCCGATCAACGAACCAAGTTACCCTAGGGATAACAGCGCAATCCTCTCCCAGAGTCCATATCGACGAGGGGGTTTACGACCTCGATGTTGGATCAGGACATCCTAATGGTGCAGCCGCTATTAAGGGTTCGTTTGTTCAACGATTAAAGTCCTACGTGATCTGAGTTCAGACCGGAGCAATCCAGGTCAGTTTCTATCTGTAACGCTACTTTTCCTAGTACGAAAGGATCGGAAAAGAGGGGCCAATGCTCAAGGCACGCCCCGCCCCTAATTTATGAAAACAAATAAATAAAGTAAAGGGAGGGCCAAAACCCCAGCTGGCCAAAATAAGGACATACTGGGGTGGCAGAGCATGGTAAATTGCGAAAGGCCTAAGCCCTTTTAACCAGAGGTTCAAATCCTCTTCCCAGTTTATGCTAAACACCCTAATAACCCACTTAATTAACCCCTTAGCCTACATCGTGCCCGTGCTTTTAGCAGTAGCCTTCCTAACACTAATTGAACGAAAAGTATTAGGATATATGCAGCTACGAAAAGGACCAAATGTGGTAGGCCCATACGGATTACTACAACCTATTGCCGACGGAGTAAAACTCTTTATTAAAGAACCCGTTCGCCCGTCCACATCCTCCCCATTTCTGTTTCTAGCCGCCCCCGTACTAGCGCTAACCTTAGCCATAACTTTATGGGCACCAATACCCATGCCTCACCCAGTAACTGATCTCAACCTGGGAATCCTCTTTATTCTAGCCCTATCAAGCCTTGCAGTATACTCAATCCTAGGATCAGGGTGAGCATCAAATTCAAAATACGCCCTAATTGGGGCACTACGAGCCGTAGCCCAAACGATTTCATATGAAGTCAGCTTAGGCCTTATCCTTTTATCCGTTATTATTTTCTCCGGAGGATATACACTACAAACATTTAATACTACTCAAGAAAGCATCTGATTACTAATCCCCGCCTGACCTTTAGCCGCAATATGATATATTTCAACACTGGCCGAAACAAACCGAGCACCATTCGACCTGACAGAAGGGGAGTCCGAACTAGTATCCGGCTTCAACGTAGAATATGCAGGAGGACCATTCGCACTCTTCTTCCTGGCCGAATACGCCAACATTCTTCTGATAAACACCCTCTCAGCTGTCTTATTCTTAGGAGCCTCACACATCCCAAATATACCAGAACTCACAACAATTAACCTCATAACTAAAGCTGCACTCCTGTCCATCTTATTCCTCTGAGTGCGAGCCTCATACCCACGATTCCGTTATGACCAACTAATGCACCTAGTATGAAAAAACTTCCTCCCTCTTACACTTGCCTTTGTATTATGACACACCGCCCTGCCAATTGCACTAGCGGGGCTTCCCCCACAACTATAATTAAGGAACTGTGCCTGAGTACCCAAGGACCACTTTGATAGAGTGAATTACAGGGGTTAAAATCCCCTCAGTTCCTAGAAAGAAGGGAATTGAACCCATACTCAGGAGATCAAAACTCCTGGTGCTTCCTTTACACCACTTTCTAAGGCGGGGTCAGCTAATGAAGCTTTCGGGCCCATACCCCGAACATGACGGTTAAAGTCCCTCCTCCGCCAATGAACCCATATGTACTTATAATTTTACTATCCAGCCTAGGACTAGGAACTACTCTGACCTTTGCCAGCTCTCACTGGCTTCTAGCTTGAATAGGCCTAGAAATTAATACACTAGCAATTACTCCCCTAATAGCACAACACCACCACCCCCGAGCAGTAGAAGCAACAACAAAATACTTCTTAACCCAAGCTACTGCAGCAGCAATAATTCTGTTTGCCAGCACAACAAATGCCTGAATAACAGGAGAATGAGATATCACCAATCTATCAGACCCCCTCGCCAGTACAATATTTATGACCGCCCTAGCACTTAAAATTGGACTTGCACCAATACACTTCTGAATACCCGAGGTCCTGCAAGGGTTAGACCTATTAACAGGACTTATCCTCTCCACATGGCAAAAACTTGCCCCCTTCGCACTCATTATTCAAACAGCACAAAACATTGATCCCTTACTACTAACGTTATTAGGAGTGACATCTACATTAGTAGGCGGATGGGGAGGCCTGAACCAAACCCAACTACGGAAAATTTTAGCCTACTCTTCAATTGCACATATAGGATGAATAATTATTGTAATCCAATATGCCCCCCAACTTACCCTAATTGCACTAGGAACATATATTATCATAACCTCCGCAGCATTCCTGACCCTAAAAATATCATTAACAACTAAAATTAGCACGCTGGCAACAACCTGATCAAAAAGCCCCATCCTAACAGCAACAACTGCCCTGGTATTACTGTCACTAGGTGGCCTCCCACCACTCACAGGATTTATACCAAAATGATTAATTTTACAAGAACTAACAAAACAAGATCTTCCCATTGTCGCCACAATCATAGCCCTAGCTGCCCTGATTAGCCTATACTTCTATCTACGACTATGCTACGCAATAACACTAACCATCTCCCCTAATATAATCAACTCAACCACCCCCTGACGAACCCAAACAACCCAGACCTCCATACCCCTAGCCCTATTCACCATGGCTACCCTAGGACTACTACCGATGACCCCAACCATTCTAATACTAGCCACCTAGGGACTTAGGATAATATTAGACCAAAAGCCTTCAAAGCTTTAAGTAGAAGTGAAAATCTTCTAGTCCCTGACTAAGACCTACGAGAGATCAACTCGCATCTCCTGATTGCAAATCAGATACTTTTATTAAGCTAAGGCCTTACTAGATGGGAAGGCCTCGATCCTACAAACTCTTAGTTAACAGCTAAGCGCTCAAGCCAGCGAGCATCCATCTACTTTTCCCGCCGTTTAACTCAGAAAGGCGGGAAAAGCCCCGGCAGATTATTAATCTACGTCTTCGGATTTGCAATCCAATATGTTTTCTTCACCACGGGGCTGATAGGAAGAGGACTTAAACCTCTGTCTTCGGGGCTACAACCCACCGCCTAAACACTCGGCTACCCTACCTGTGGCAATCACGCGCTGATTCTTCTCTACCAACCACAAAGACATTGGTACCCTTTATCTAGTATTTGGTGCCTGAGCCGGAATAGTAGGAACCGCTTTAAGCCTCCTCATTCGAGCTGAACTTAGTCAACCCGGATCACTTCTAGGTGATGACCAAATTTACAATGTAATTGTTACCGCCCACGCCTTCGTAATAATTTTCTTTATAGTAATGCCCATCCTCATTGGAGGATTTGGAAACTGACTTGTACCCCTAATAATTGGAGCCCCAGACATGGCATTCCCACGAATGAACAATATAAGCTTCTGACTTCTTCCCCCATCCTTCCTGCTGCTGCTAGCTTCTTCTGGTGTTGAAGCTGGTGCCGGAACCGGATGAACAGTATACCCCCCTCTTGCAGGAAACCTAGCCCATGCAGGAGCATCAGTAGACCTAACAATTTTCTCACTACATTTAGCAGGTGTCTCATCAATCCTGGGGGCAATCAACTTCATTACTACAACCATTAACATAAAACCCCCAGCCATTTCCCAATACCAAACACCCCTATTTGTTTGATCTGTGCTTGTAACCGCTGTCCTTCTTCTCCTATCACTGCCTGTTCTGGCTGCCGGCATTACAATGCTTTTAACAGATCGAAATCTCAACACCACATTCTTTGATCCTGCAGGCGGGGGAGACCCAATCCTCTACCAACACTTATTCTGATTCTTTGGTCATCCAGAAGTTTATATTCTGATCCTTCCAGGATTTGGAATTATTTCTCACGTTGTAGCCTATTATTCAGGTAAAAAAGAACCATTTGGTTATATAGGAATAGTATGAGCCATAATGGCCATTGGTCTCCTAGGGTTCATTGTATGAGCCCACCATATGTTTACCGTCGGAATGGACGTAGACACCCGTGCATATTTTACATCCGCAACAATAATCATCGCAATTCCAACAGGTGTAAAAGTATTTAGCTGACTAGCTACACTTCACGGAGGATCAATTAAATGAGAAACACCAATACTATGAGCCCTGGGGTTCATTTTCCTGTTTACAGTAGGGGGACTTACAGGAATTGTCCTCTCTAATTCATCACTTGACATTGTCCTTCACGACACCTATTATGTAGTAGCACATTTCCACTACGTTCTATCAATGGGTGCTGTATTCGCCATTATAGCAGCCTTTGTACACTGATTCCCCCTACTAACAGGGTACACTTTACATAGCGCTTGGACAAAAATCCACTTTGGGGTTATATTTATTGGAGTTAACCTCACATTCTTCCCACAACACTTCCTAGGCCTAGCAGGAATGCCACGACGATATTCTGACTACCCAGACGCTTATGCCCTATGAAATACAGTATCGTCTATTGGGTCCCTAATCTCCCTAGTAGCAGTAATTATGTTCCTATTTATTCTATGAGAAGCCTTCGCCGCTAAACGAGAAGTGCTATCTGTAGAACTAACAATAACAAATGTGGAATGACTCCATGGCTGCCCTCCTCCTTACCACACATACGAGGAACCAGCATTTGTTCAAATTCAATCAAATTAACGAGAAAGGGAGGAATTGAACCCCCATATGCTGGTTTCAAGCCAGCCACATAACCACTCTGTCACTTCCTTCTAAAGACATTAGTAAAATGAAAATCACATCACCTTGTCAAGGTGAAATTGTAGGTTAAATCCCTGCATGTCTTACACTTAAATTTAATGGCACACCCAACGCAACTAGGATTCCAAGACGCGGCATCACCCGTTATAGAAGAGCTTCTTCACTTCCACGACCACGCATTAATAATTGTGTTTTTAATTAGCACCCTAGTGCTATATATTATTATTGCAATGGTATCAACCAAACTTACTAATAAATATATTTTAGACTCCCAAGAAATCGAAATTGTATGAACCATTTTACCAGCCGTTATTTTAGTGTTAATTGCTCTACCATCCCTACGAATTCTTTACCTTATGGACGAAATTAATGACCCCCACCTAACAATCAAAGCAATAGGACATCAATGATACTGAAGCTATGAATATACAGATTACGAAAACCTAGGATTTGACTCTTATATAGTACCCACCCAAGACCTTGCCCCAGGACAATTCCGACTATTAGAAACAGACCATCGAATAGTTGTCCCGATAGAGTCCCCAGTCCGTGTCTTAGTATCCGCTGAAGACGTACTACACTCCTGAGCTGTTCCATCTTTAGGTGTAAAAATAGACGCAGTCCCCGGACGATTAAATCAAACTGCTTTCATTGCCTCACGCCCAGGAGTATTCTACGGACAATGCTCGGAAATCTGCGGGGCAAATCATAGCTTTATACCAATTGTAGTTGAAGCAGTACCACTAGAACACTTCGAAAGCTGATCCTCACTAATACTAGAAGACGCCTCGCTAGGAAGCTAAATATTGGACAAAGCATTGGCCTTTTAAGCCAAAGATTGGTGATTCCCGACCACCTCTAGTGAAATGCCACAATTAAATCCAGGCCCTTGATTTGCAATCTTAGTATTTTCTTGACTAGTTTTCTTAACTATTATTCCAACTAAAATCTTAAGCCACATCTCACCAAATGAACCAACCCCAGTAAGTGCCGAAAAACACAAAACTGAATCCTGAGACTGACCATGATAGTAAGCTTCTTCGACCAATTTGCAAGCCCATCCTACCTAGGAATTCCACTAATTGCCATCGCAATTGCACTACCCTGAGTACTTTACCCAACTTCATCATCTCGATGAATTAATAACCGCCTTATTACCATTCAAGGGTGATTTATTAATCGATTTACAAATCAACTAATACTCCCACTAAATGTAGGAGGACATAAATGAGCCTTACTACTAGCCTCCTTAATAATTTTCTTAATTACAATTAATATGTTAGGCCTCCTGCCATATACCTTTACACCAACAACACAACTATCACTTAATATGGGATTTGCCGTACCACTATGACTTGCTACCGTAATTATCGGAATACGGAATCAACCAACAGTGGCTTTAGGTCACCTATTACCAGAAGGCACACCCATTCCACTGATTCCAGTACTAATTATTATCGAAACAATTAGTCTCTTTATTCGACCATTAGCCCTAGGAGTCCGACTCACAGCCAACTTAACTGCAGGCCACCTTCTAATTCAACTTATTGCCACAGCCGTATTTGTTCTTCTACCAATAATACCAACAGTAGCAATTCTAACCGCCACAGTATTATTTTTACTAACACTATTAGAAGTAGCAGTAGCAATAATTCAAGCTTATGTGTTCGTACTTCTTCTAAGCCTATATCTACAAGAAAACGTTTAATGGCCCACCAAGCACATGCCTATCATATAGTTGATCCAAGCCCATGACCACTAACCGGAGCTATCGCTGCCCTACTAATAACATCCGGCTTAGCAATCTGATTTCACTTTCACTCAACAACATTAATAACCCTAGGACTAATCCTCCTACTTCTTACTATGTATCAATGATGACGTGACATCATTCGAGAAGGAACTTTCCAAGGCCACCATACACCTCCAGTACAAAAAGGACTGCGATACGGAATAATCTTATTTATTACCTCCGAAGTATTCTTCTTCCTAGGATTCTTCTGAGCATTTTACCACTCAAGTTTAGCACCCACCCCCGAACTAGGCGGATGCTGACCCCCAACAGGAATTACCCCCCTAGACCCCTTTGAAGTACCCCTTCTCAACACAGCTGTACTATTAGCATCCGGGGTTACAGTTACATGAGCCCACCACAGCATCATAGAGGGAGAACGAAAACAAGCTATCCAATCCTTAGCATTAACCATCCTACTTGGGTTCTACTTCACTGCTCTCCAAGCCATAGAATATTATGAAGCACCCTTCACAATTGCAGACGGAGTATATGGCTCAACATTCTTCGTAGCTACAGGATTCCATGGACTCCACGTTATTATTGGATCAACCTTCCTAGCAGTATGCCTTCTACGCCAAATCCAATACCACTTTACATCCGAACACCACTTTGGCTTTGAAGCCGCTGCCTGATACTGACACTTTGTCGACGTAGTATGACTATTCCTCTACGTATCTATCTATTGATGAGGCGCATAATCTTTCTAGTATTAAAGTTAGTACAAGTGACTTCCAATCACACAGTCTTGGTTAAACCCCAAGGAAAGATAATGAATCTAATTATAACCATTTTAACTATTACAGCCGCCCTTTCACTAATTTTAGCAACCATTTCTTTTTGACTCCCACAAATAAATCCGGACGCAGAAAAACTATCACCATACGAATGCGGATTTGACCCTCTAGGATCTGCCCGATTACCATTTTCTTTACGCTTCTTCCTAGTAGCTATTTTATTCCTTCTCTTTGACCTAGAAATTGCCCTTCTCCTCCCACTACCCTGAGGGGACCAACTTGACAATCCTACTGGAACATTCTTCTGAGCCACAACAGTCCTAATTTTATTAACTCTAGGACTAATTTATGAGTGAACTCAAGGTGGCTTAGAATGAGCAGAATAGGGAGCTAGTCCAAAACAAGACCTCTGATTTCGGCTCAGAAAATCGTGGTTTAATTCCACGGCCCCCTTATGACACCCGTACATTTTAGCTTTAGCTCAGCATTCATTTTAGGCCTAATAGGACTGGCATTTCACCGGACCCATCTACTCTCCGCACTCCTGTGTTTAGAAGGAATAATGTTGTCCCTATTTATTGCACTGGCCCTATGAGCCCTACAATTTGAATCCACAGGATTTTCAACAGCCCCCATGCTACTTTTAGCCTTCTCTGCTTGCGAAGCCAGCACTGGCCTGGCCTTACTAGTTGCCACTGCTCGTACTCACGGCACTGACCGACTACAAAACCTTAATCTTCTACAATGCTAAAAGTACTTATCCCCACAATTATACTATTTCCAACAATTTGATTAACTTCTCCTAAATGACTATGGACGACTACAACCGCACACAGCCTCCTAATTGCCGCCATTAGCCTAATATGATTTAAGTGAACATCTGAAACCGGATGAACTTCCTCCAACACCTACTTAGCCACAGACCCATTATCAACCCCCCTTCTAGTACTAACATGCTGACTACTCCCCCTTATAATTTTAGCCAGCCAAAACCACATTAATCCAGAACCAATTAGCCGACAACGATTGTATATTACACTCCTAGCCTCGCTACAAACCTTTCTAATCATAGCATTCGGCGCCACAGAGATTATTATATTTTATATTATATTTGAAGCTACACTTATCCCAACCCTTATCATTATTACCCGCTGAGGAAATCAAACCGAACGACTCAATGCAGGAACCTACTTCTTATTTTATACCCTAGCAGGGTCACTCCCGCTCTTAGTTGCCCTACTCCTCCTCCAGCAATCTACGGGCACACTGTCAATACTAGTTCTCCAATATTCACAACCCCTACAACTCAGTTCTTGAGGCCATATAATCTGATGAGCTGGCTGCCTAATCGCATTTTTAGTTAAGATACCATTATATGGAGTGCACCTTTGACTACCAAAAGCACATGTAGAAGCCCCTGTAGCAGGATCAATAGTACTAGCAGCAGTCCTGCTAAAACTAGGCGGATATGGAATAATACGAATAATAGTAATATTAGACCCCCTATCAAAAGAACTAGCCTACCCGTTTATTATTTTAGCCCTATGAGGCATCATTATAACAGGATCAATTTGCCTCCGACAAACGGATCTAAAATCACTAATCGCCTACTCATCCGTAAGTCACATGGGCCTTGTAGCAGGCGGGATCTTAATCCAAACCCCGTGAGGATTTTCAGGAGCAATTATTTTAATAATTGCTCACGGATTAGTCTCCTCAGCACTATTTTGCTTAGCCAACACGGCCTATGAACGAACACATAGCCGAACAATAATTCTTGCCCGAGGACTACAAATTATTTTTCCACTGACCGCGGTATGATGATTTATTGCTAACCTAGCTAACCTGGCACTCCCACCACTACCCAACCTAATAGGAGAACTTATAATCATTACAACACTATTTAACTGATCCCCATGAACGATTTTACTTACCGGCCTAGGAACTCTTATTACAGCGGGCTACTCCCTATATATATTCCTTATGTCACAACGAGGCCCTACACCAAACCACATTACAGGGCTCCAACCATTTCACACCCGAGAACACCTACTGATAACACTACACCTAATCCCCGTCATCCTATTGGTAACAAAACCAGAACTCATGTGAGGATGATGCTACTGTAAGTATAGTTTAACCAAAATATTAGATTGTGATTCTAAAGACAGGAGTTAAAGTCTCCTTACTCACCAAGGAAGAACAGAAAATAGCAAGCACTGCTAATCCTTGCCCTCCATGGTTAAAATCCATGGCTTCCTTGTGCTTTTAAAGGATAACAGTTCATCCGTTGGTCTTAGGAACCAAAAACTCTTGGTGCAAATCCAAGTAGAAGCTAGAATGACATTAATTATACACTCATCACTTCTTCTAATCTTCTTTATTTTAGTGTACCCACTACTTACTACATTAAACCCCAATCAACAAGGGTCGAACATAGCAGAAATAACCAAAGTTGCCGTTAGTTCCGCATTCTTCATTAGTCTTCTCCCATTAATAATCTTCCTAAATTTAAAAACAGAAGGAATTATTACAAACTGACAATGAATAAATACCCAAACATTTGACGTAAACATCAGCTTTAAATTTGATCATTACTCCCTAATTTTTGTTCCAATTGCCCTCTATGTAACTTGATCAATTCTAGAGTTTGCACTATGATATATACACTCCGACCCCTATATTGACCGATTCTTTAAATATTTACTCACGTTTTTAGTGGCCATAATTATTCTAGTTACAGCTAACAATATATTTCAACTGTTTATTGGGTGAGAAGGCGTAGGAATCATGTCATTCTTACTTATCGGATGATGGCACGGACGAGCAGATGCTAACACAGCCGCTCTTCAAGCTGTTATCTACAATCGAGTAGGAGACATTGGACTAATTATAACCATAGCCTGATTTGCAATGAACCTCAACTCCTGAGAAATTCAACAAATCTTTGTATTATCAAAAAACTTCGATATAACAATTCCCCTAATAGGACTTGCTCTAGCGGCAACAGGAAAATCAGCCCAATTTGGCCTCCACCCCTGACTTCCCTCCGCCATGGAGGGCCCTACACCAGTATCTGCCTTACTCCATTCAAGTACCATAGTTGTTGCAGGAATCTTCCTACTTATCCGCCTTCACCCCCTCATAGAAAACAACCAATTGGCCCTAACAACCTGCCTATGCCTTGGAGCACTAACCTCGCTATTTACAGCCACCTGTGCCCTAACCCAAAACGATATCAAGAAAATTGTAGCTTTCTCAACATCTAGCCAACTAGGCCTAATAATAGTTACAATTGGACTAAATCAGCCACAACTAGCATTCCTTCACATCTGCACCCATGCTTTCTTTAAAGCCATACTATTCCTATGTTCAGGCTCTATTATTCACAGCCTAAACGACGAGCAAGACATCCGAAAAATAGGAGGCCTATTTAATATCATGCCCGCAACCTCAACTTATTTCACAATTGGTAGTTTAGCACTAACAGGGACCCCCTTCCTGGCAGGATTCTTCTCGAAAGACGCAATTATTGAAGCCCTAAACACCTCCCACCTAAACGCCTGAGCCCTAACCCTGACACTAATTGCCACATCGTTTACCGCAGTATACAGCTTCCGACTAGTATATTTTGTAGTTATAGGAACCCCACGATTCATAACTCTATCCCCAATTAATGAAAATAACCCACTAGTGATTAATTCCATTAAACGACTCGCTTGAGGAAGCATTATTGCAGGCCTTATCATTACACAAAATTTTCTACCAATAAAAACACCAATTATAACAATACCAACTACCCTAAAAATAGCAGCCCTCCTAGTAACAATTGCAGGCCTACTAGTAGCCATAGAACTAGCCAATATGACAAGCAAACAAGTAAAAATTACTCCAACAATTACATTACACCATTTCTCAAACATACTAGGATTTTTCCCCGCAATCGTTCACCGACTACTTCCAAAGCTTAAACTTACCCTAGGACAGTCAGCCGCCACGCAACTGGACAAAACATGATTAGAAACTGTAGGACCAAAAGGCCTAGCACTAACACAAATGACCATAGCAAAAATTACAAACGACATCTCACGAGGAATAATCAAAACATACCTAACTATTTTCCTCCTAACCCTAATCCTAGCCGTCCTCCCTGTTCTCCTCTAGACCGCACGAAGGGCCCCACGGCTTAAGCCACGAGTAAGCTCCAGCACAACAAGCAAGGTTAAAAGCAGCACCCAAGCACAAATTACCAGTATTCCCCCGCCCGATGAATACATTACAGCCACCCCACTAACATCCCCACGTAAAACGGAAAACTCCTTCAGCCCGTCAACAACTACCCACGATCCTTCATATCAGCCCCCTCAAAAGAACCCTGCCACCAGACCAACTCCTAAAAGATATACTAATACATAACCCAGAACGGAACGACTGCCCCAAGCTTCAGGATAGGGTTCAGCGGCCAAAGCCGCTGAATAAGCAAAAACCACAAGTATTCCCCCTAAGTAAATTAAAAAAAGAACTAGAGATAAAAAAGAGCCTCCATGACCAACCAAAACCCCACATCCAACCCCAGCTGCAACCACTAAACCAAGAGCAGCAAAATAAGGAGTAGGATTAGAAGCAACAGCAACTAACCCCACAACCAAAGCTATTAATAATAAAAACATAAAATAGGTCATAATTCTTGCTCAGACTTTAACCGAGACCAATGACTTGAAGAACCACCGTTGTTATTCAACTACAAGAACCCTTAATGGCAAGCCTACGAAAAACACACCCCCTCATTAAAATCGCTAATGACGCACTAGTTGACCTACCCACACCATCCAATATTTCAGTATGATGAAACTTTGGCTCTCTACTAGGATTATGCTTAATTACTCAAATCCTAACCGGCCTATTTCTAGCTATGCACTATACCTCAGACATTTCAACCGCGTTCTCATCCGTCACCCACATCTGCCGAGATGTAAATTACGGCTGACTAATCCGTAACATTCACGCTAATGGAGCATCCTTCTTCTTCATCTGTATTTATTTACACATTGCCCGAGGCCTATATTATGGGTCATACCTTTACAAAGAAACCTGAAACATTGGAGTAGTCCTCCTACTTCTAGTTATAATGACAGCCTTTGTCGGTTATGTCCTCCCATGAGGACAAATATCCTTTTGAGGCGCTACAGTAATTACAAACCTTTTATCCGCTGTACCATACATAGGAGACATATTAGTTCAATGAATTTGAGGAGGCTTCTCCGTAGACAATGCAACATTGACACGATTCTTCGCATTTCACTTCCTTCTACCATTCATTGTCGCTGCCGCTACTATTATTCACCTACTCTTTCTTCACGAAACGGGGTCGAATAACCCCATCGGATTAAACTCGGACGCAGACAAAATTTCTTTCCACCCATACTTTTCATACAAAGACCTTCTTGGGTTCGTGATTATATTACTAGCCCTCACACTCCTGGCGTTATTCTCCCCAAACCTTTTAGGAGACCCAGAAAACTTCACCCCAGCTAATCCCCTGGTCACCCCGCCTCACATTAAACCAGAGTGATATTTCCTATTTGCCTATGCCATTCTCCGATCAATCCCCAACAAACTAGGAGGAGTTCTTGCACTACTATTTTCCATCCTTGTACTAATGGTAGTACCCCTACTACACACCTCAAAACAACGAGGACTAACGTTCCGCCCAATCACCCAGTTTCTATTTTGAACTTTAGTCGCAGACATGATTATCCTGACATGAATTGGAGGAATACCAGTAGAACACCCATTTATTATCATCGGACAGATCGCGTCCGTCCTATATTTCGCATTATTCCTTGTCCTCTTCCCACTAGCAGGGTGACTAGAAAATAAAGCACTGAAATGAGCTTGCCCTAGTAGCTTAGTATAAAAGCATCGGTCTTGTAATCCGAAGATCGGAGGTTAAATTCCTCCCTAGCGCCCAGAAAAGAGAGATTTTAACTCTCACCCCTGGCTCCCAAAGCCAGAATTCTAAACTAAACTATTTTCTGG